AGGTGGAAGCGGAGCATCTGGTTGTAACGGCGGTGGAAGGTTGATAGGGGGGTGTGAGGTGGGGTATTCGCATCTATAGATAGCTTCCTTGAATAGAAAAAATGAATAGACTGACAATAAAGATTGATATGTGTGTAGCGCCAGACGAGTGACTTCTGATATATGTTGCATGTGCTTGGTTCTGTTTTCGGGGTTTGGCAGAACAATTATGGGTACTTGTATACTTTTGAGGTTACGGGGGGTAAGGGGGGTTTGATTTAAATTAGTCTTTATTTGTTGAATGCGTGTACGTGTGTACGTGTGTACGTGTGTACGTGTGTGTGTACGTACGTGTACGTGTACGTGTGTACGTGTACGTGTGTGTGTACGTACGTGTACGTGTACGTGTGTACGTGTACGTGTGTNTGTACGTGTGTACGTGTACGTGTGTACGTGTGTGTACGTGTACGTGTACGTGTGTACGTGTGTACGTGTGTGTGTATGTCCTGTAACCATTGACTGAATAGCACCTTATGGCTGTGCGATGCGGATAAATGATGAAGGATAAGCCCAGCTACAAGTTATTTGACTGCTACGAGGCCTTTACGGCCACAGCTGAGTGATACCAATTTCTCCCCCCCAAAAAATTAAAAATACCAAATGCATGACACCACAGTTATGTGTGATCATGGGCTGATTAGTCATTAGTCCATCGAGATGTCCCATTTGAAGGGTTAGTAGGATTGGATTGAGGACTTTCATGGCCCTGAGGTAAGAACCAGATGCCAGGTATAGTTTCAGTCTAGAAACCCCCACATGTTATGGGCCCGGAGCGAGAAGAGGTACACATCGGGCAAGGGTTGATGGTTTCTCGAGGCCTGGTGATTAAGCTCGTGATCTAAGTGAGGTGCACGAATGCAAGATTAAACATGATATGTACATGCTTATATGCATGGGGCAAACCACTAATGCACGATATACATAGGGGTGGGGAAAAAGTACATACTGGGGAGGCACAGTAAATGTTATTAAATATATGAATTAAGACATAGGGAGAGGAAATCAGGGAATAGTTTAGTTAGAATGTCAGCTTTGGGTGCTGATGGCGGGGCTGTTGCTTCTTCCTTGAGTCTTAGGGAGATAGGGCTCTCCATTTTTGGTTTACAAGACCAAAGTAATTAATATACTACAAAGACTCTTCATTTTAATAGGTTGTTTTCAATAATGCTAATGGCTGGTATAAGGATTAGAAGGATTGCGAAGTAGAGGATCGAGGCTAGTTGGCCGATGGTGATGAATGGGTGTTCTACGGGCTGTCCTCCAATTCAGGTTAAGGTGAGGAGGTCTGCCACTAGTAGTCAAAATAAGCATTGGCTGAGTGGGCGGAATATCATGCCTCGTTGTTTTGAAGTATGAAGTAACGGGACAATTGCTAGGACTAGGATGGAGAAGACTAGGGCTAGTACTCCTCCTAGTTTATTGGGGATGGATCGTAGGATTGCATATGCGAATAGGAAGTATCACTCGGGTTTAATATGGGGTGGTGTGTTGAGTGGGTTGGCGGGGATGTAGTTGTCTGGGTCTCCCAGCAGGTCGGGTGAGAATAGTACTAGTATTATGAGCACTAGGATTAGGAATAGGGCGCCTAGGATGTCTTTGATGGTGTAGTATGGGTGGAATGGGATTTTGTCAGAGTCGGAGGGGATTCCTGAGGGGTTATTAGATCCTGTTTCGTGGAGGAATAGAAGGTGTACTGCTGCTAATGCTGAGACAATAAATGGCAGGATAAAGTGGAAGGCGAAGAATCGCGTTAGGGTGGCTTTGTCTACCGAGAACCCTCCTCAGATTCACTCTACAAGACTGGTTCCGATGTAGGGGATGGCTGACAGCAAGTTGGTAATTACGGTTGCACCTCAGAAGGATATTTGCCCTCATGGCAGAACGTAACCTATGAATGCTGTTGCTATAACTGCGAATAATAGGATGATGCCAATGTTCCATGTCTCGGGGTATATATAAGATCCATAGTATAGACCCCGTCCGACGTGCAGGAACAGGCAGATGAAGAATATGGAAGCCCCGTTGGCATGTATATATCGGATAATCCAGCCGTAGTTGACGTCTCGGCAAATGTGGGTGACTGATGAGAAGGCTGTGGCTGTGTCTGATGTGTAGTGTATGGCTAGAAATAAACCTGTAAGAATCTGTAGGATTAGGCAGATTCCAAGGAGGGAGCCGAAATTTCATCATGCGGAAATGTTTGACGGAGCAGGTAAGTCGATGAATGAATTGTTGATGATTTTAGCTAGTGGGTGAGTTTTACGAATGTTGGTCATTAATGTTCTTATAGTTGAAATACAACGGTGATTTTTCATGTCACTGGTCATGGTTAAATTCCATGTAGGAATAATGATGACATACATTGTATTCATTCTAAGCGTTGTTTTTGTAGTTAGTTTTGTAGGGTTTTCTTCAAAACCCTCTCCTATCTACGGGGGGCTTGTTTTAATTATTAGTGGTGCTGTTGGTTGTGGAATTGTGTTAAGTTTTGGAGGGTCTTTTCTGGGGTTAATGGTGTTCTTGATTTACTTGGGGGGTATGTTGGTTGTTTTTGGTTATACTACTGCTATGGCTACTGAGCAATATCCTGAGGTTTGGGCTTCTAATAAGGCCGTTTTAGGTGCTTTCATTGTTGGTTTATTATCTGAGCTATTGACTGCTTGCTATATTCTGAAGGGTGATGATGTTGAGGTTGAAGTTGTGCTAAAATTTAACGGGGCGGGTGATTGAGTTATTTATGACACGGGTGATTCAGGGTTTTTTAGTGAGGAGGCCATGGGGATTGCGGCTTTATATAGTTATGGGACTTGGCTTGTCATTGTCACTGGCTGGTCGCTTTTCATTGGGGTGTTGGTGATTATGGAAGTTACCCGTGGAAACTAAGTGTAAGTAGGCTGAGGGTTAGGGTGAGTATGAAGGATATAAAGTATAATTTGATTAAACCTTTTTGGTTTGAAACGGCGATTGAGGATTTTATTTGGAAATGGGAGATGGATTTTGGTAGAATTTTTTCTATTCAGGTTATGTCTAGTAGTGTCGACGCTGATTTCTGGCCTATAAGTAGGTTTGTTTTGGGTATTAAGCGGTGAATGATAGTGGGAAAGTAGCCTAGTATGTTTGAGAATTTAAATAGGCCTGAAGGGTACTTGAATTTTAGGCTCTGTATTATAAGGTTGAGTTCCAGTGCCAGGATGAAACCTAAAATGGTTACGATGAGGGCTATTATTTTGAGATAATGAGGCATAGTTATCTGTGGGGTGGTGGTGGGTGTAATGTTGTAGGAGATTAAGAATCCTGCGAAGATGCTCCCAAATAAAAGACGTTTGATGGAATTGATTAGGTGTGGATCATTCTCGTTGATTGTGATAATAGGGCTAAAGCGGGGTTGTCCTAGGAGTGCAAAGAATATGATTCGAGTGCTATAGGCGGCTGTTATGGATGTGGCGACGAGAGTTATTAGTAGGGCTCAGGCGTTGGTATACGACGTGTTGGCGGTCTCAATGATTAGGTCTTTGGAATAGAATCCTGTCAGGAAAGGTATTCCTGTGAGTGCCAGGCTTCCGACGATTAGGGAGGTGGTGGTGAATGGTAGTGCCTTGAATAGTCCTCCTATCTTTCGGATGTCCTGTTCATCGTTCAGGCTATGGATAATTGATCCGGAGCATATAAACAGCATGGCTTTGAAGAATGCGTGTGTGCAGATGTGGAGGAATGCTAGGTAGGGTTGGTTGATGCCAATGGTTACGATTATCAGACCAAGCTGGCTGGAGGTAGAGAAAGCGACGATTTTTTTGATGTCGTTTTGTGTTAGGGCACAGATTGCTGTGAATAGGGTTGTGATTGCCCCTAGGCATAGTGTGATGGTCTGTAAGGTTTTGTTATGTTCTATCAGGGGGTGGAATCGGATTAGGAGAAATACCCCTGCTACAACTATAGTGCTTGAGTGCAATAGGGCTGATACGGGGGTAGGGCCTTCTATGGCCGAGGGCAATCATGGGTGGAGGCCAAATTGTGCGGATTTTCCGGTGGCTGCCAATAATAGACCAATGAGGGGAATATTTAGGTTCTCATGGTTAGTCATAAAGATTTGTTGAAGGTCTCATGTGTTTAGGTTAGTCAGGAATCAGGCTATTGCTATGATGAATCCTACGTCTCCGATACGGTTATATAGGATGGCTTGTAGTGCAGCTGTGTTTGCGTCTGTTCGTCCGTATCATCAGCCGATGAGTAGAAACGATATGATACCGACTCCTTCTCAGCCAATGAATAGTTGAAATATGTTGTTGGCAGTGACCAGAATTATTATGGTGATGAGGAATAGGAGTAGGTATTTGAAGAATCGATTGATGTAGGGGTCTGAGTGTATATATCAGATTGAGAATTCCATGATTGATCATGTGACAAATAGTGCCACTGGTACAAAGATTATTGAGAAGTAGTCGAATTTGAAGCTGAGGGATAGTTTTATAGTTTGGATGGTGATTCAGTGTCAGTTTGAAATTATTGTGTCTTGTCCCAGGTGCAGGAATATTATCGTGGGGATTAGGCTGATTATGAAAGCGTATGAAATGGTTGTCTTTACATATCGTGGGTAGAGTTTGCTGATGTATATAGAGGTGTTGGTTATCATGATGGGAAGAGTCAATATAAATAGTGTCACTAGGATTGAGGAAGTAAATAAGTTAATTACTTTTATTTGGAGTTGCACCAATTTTTTGGTTCCTAAGACCAACGGATTACTTCTATCCTTTAAAAGTTGAAAAAGCCATGTTTTTATACATGGAAGCATGAGTTAGCAGTTCCTGCATTATACTTTCTCGGTAAATAAAAAGGTTTAAGCTTTTATTGTTAGATTCACAATCTAATGTTTTTGTTAAACTATATTTACAGTAGATGGGGCCAAGGATAACTTTGGGATTAAGAGAGAGGAGTAGTAGGGGCAGCAAGTGGAGGGTTATTAAGGAGTTTTCTCGTGTAAAGGATGGCTTAATGTTTTTGACGTGATGCGTGTATTTTCCACGTTGGGTGGTAATTAGCATGTATAGGGAGTATAGGGCGGTAATAGTGATGTTGATTCCTATTAGGATGATGGTAATGTTGGATCATGAAAATGAGGCCATAACTACGAACAGTTCCCCTACTAGATTGATTGTGGGTGGTAGTGCTAGATTGGTCAAGCTGGCGAGTAGTCATCATGCGGCTATTAGTGGTAGGAGTGTTTGTAGTCCTCGTGCAAGGATTATAGTACGGCTGTGAATACGTTCATAGTTAGAGTTGGCCAGACAGAATAGTATGGATGATGTTAGGCCGTGAGCGATTATTAGGGCTGTTGCTCCCATGTAGCTTCATGGTGATTGGATGAGTACTGCTACGATTACTAAGGCCATGTGGCTTACAGAGGAGTAAGCGATCAGAGATTTTAGGTCTGTTTGGCGTAGACAGATGGAGCTGGTTATGATTATTCCTCAGAGGGATAGTATCATGAAAGGGTATGCTATGAAGTCTGTCAGTGGATTTAATAGGATAGTGATTCGCATTATCCCATATCCGCCTAGTTTTAGGAGCACGGCCGCGAGGACTATGGAGCCAGCGATGGGGGCCTCTACATGGGCTTTTGGAAGTCATAAGTGAAGACCGTACAAGGGCATTTTTACCATGAATGCTATTATGCATGCTAATCATAGTAGGGTGTTTGATCATGAGCTTAATAGAGGTTGTGTTCAATATTGGATCACTAGCAGGTTTAGGGTGCCTAGGTTACTTTGGAGTCATAGTAGTGCAATCAGGAGGGGCAGGGATCCTACTAGAGTGTAGAACAGGAAGTACAGGCCAGCGTTCAAGCGTTCTGTTTGGTTGCCCCATCGAGTAATAATGATTAGTGTTGGTATTAGTGTGGCTTCAAATAGAATATAGAACATGATTAATTCTGTGGCGGTGAATGTCATGATTAGAAGCAGTTGAAGTGTGACTAGTATTGTAATGTAAAGTTTTTTTCGGGTAAGGGTTTCTTTTGATAAGTGGTGTTGGCTTGCTATGAGTATTAGGGGAAGGAGTCATGTTGTGAGTACCAGTAGGGGTGCTGATAGGGAGTCGGCAAAGAATAGTAGGGAGAAGTTTAGGTTGTTGTCCGTGAATTGATTAAGGTATGTCAGGCCGATAAGACTAATTAGCATGCTGTACGCTGTTGTGTTGATTCAAATTATGCTAGGCTTTGATAGTCATGTTAGGGGGATTAGCATTATAGTTGGGACAATGATTTTTAGCATTGTAGTAGGTTTAAGTTTTGTACGTAGTCCGTTCCGTATGTGTTGGAGATTATGACCAGTAGAGATAATCCTAATGCAGCCTCACAAGCGGCGAATACGAGGAGAATAATAGGGGTCATGCTGGCCAGTGTGAGGTGGTTGGTCAGGATAGTCACTGCTATTATGACGAAGAGGGATAATATCATGCCCTCAAGACAGAGTAGAGAAGATATTAGGTGGGATCGGTAGATAAGTAGCCCCATGAAGGATAGAATAAAGGCTAAGAAGATGTTGATGTACACTATGGACATTTGATAATTGTAATATGAGTTACAATCTAATGAGTCGAAATCATTTGTTTTGGTTAAACTAATTATCATTATTCATTTCATTCTAGGCCTTCCTCGGCTCATTCGTAGGCTAGGCTCAGTGCTAGTAAGGAGATTAACGCTAGCGCCATGGTGAGTGTTGTTTTTAGGTTGACTGATTGGGAGGCTCATGGCAGTGGTAGGAGTAGAGCAATTTCTAGGTCGAATAGTAAGAATGTGATGGCTACTAGGAAGAACTTTATGGAGAAAGGTAGGCGTGCTGATCCCAGGGGGTCAAAGCCGCACTCGTAAGGGCTTGCCTTTTCTGCATAAATGTTTAGTTGAGGTAGTCAGAATGCGATTAGGACAAGTAGTGATGCCAGGGATGCATTAATAAGTAGGGTTAGAATTATGTTTATTATTTCTCTCTGGGTTGTTACCAGAACTGGTTAATTGGAAGTCAACTGTACTTATTAATACTAGAGAAATAAGATCCTCATCAATAGATGGAAACGTACAGGAATAATCACACGACGTCTACGAAGTGTCAGTACCAAGCGGCTGCCTCGAATCCGAAATGGTGGTTGGATGTGAAGTGGAAGTTTAGTTGTCGTAGGAAGCATACAATGAGGAAAGTAGAGCCAATGATGACGTGTAGTCCATGGAACCCTGTGGCTATGAAGAATGTGGAACCGTAGATTCCGTCGGAGATTGTGAAGGGTGCTTCATAGTATTCTGAGGCTTGCAGAAGGGTAAAGTATAAGCCTAGGGAGATTGTAATGAATAATGCTTGGAGCATGTGTTTGCGATTGCCTTCTATTAGGCTATGATGGGCTCAGGTGATAGAAACTCCGGAGGCTAGAAGGACTGAGGTATTGAGTAGTGGCACTTCCAGTGGATTTAAGGGTGTAATACCTGTAGGTGGTCAACAACCTCCCAGTTCGGGTGTCGGTGCTAGGCTTGAGTGATAGAAGGCTCAGAAGAAACCTGCGAAGAAAAAGACCTCTGATACGATGAAAAGGATTATTCCGTATCGCAGGCCTTTTTGGACGGTGGGAGTGTGGTGACCCTGGAATGTTCCTTCTCGGACCACATCTCGTCATCACTGGAATATGGTTAATAAGTTGGTTATTATGCCTAAAGTTAGGAGGGCTATTGAGTTAAAGTGGAATCATATTACTAATCCTGATGTCATAAGGAGAGCAGAGAGAGCTCCCGTTAGTGGTCATGGGCTTGGATTAACTATGTGATATGAGTGAGTTTGGTGGGTCATTAAGTGTTATCGTGTAGGTACAGGCTTACTAGTAAAGTAAAGACGTAGGCTTGGATAAGGGCTACTGCAAACTCTAAAATGGTTAGAAGGATGAGGATGGTGAAGGTCACTATGGCTGTGATAGTGCTGATACTCATTAAAGCTAGGGTGGCTCCTCCAATTAGGTGAATTAATAAGTGACCTGCAGTGATATTGGCTGTTAGTCGTACGGCCAGGGCTATGGGTTGGATGAATAGACTGATGGTTTCAATGACTACAAGCATGGGAATTAGAGGAAGTGGTGTTCCTTGTGGTAGGAAGTGGGCTAAAGAGGCCTTTGTTTTATGTCGGAAACCAGTAATTACTGTGCCCGCTCATAGGGGGATAGCTATGCCCAGATTTAGGGATAGTTGTGTGGTGGGAGTGAATGAGTGTGGTAGGAGGCCCAGTAGATTGGTGGAGCCAGTAAATAGAATTAGGGATATTAATATTAGTGCTCAGGTTTGTCCTTTTTGATTGTGAATAGACAGTATTTGTTTCGATGTTAGCTGAACTAATCACTGTTGGATGGAGATGAGCCGGTTGTTGATTAACCGGTTTGGTGAGGGAAATATGATGCTTGGGAATATGGTGATGGCGATAACGATAGGGAGTCCTATTATTGTAGGGGTAATGAAAGAGGAGAATAAATTTTCGTTCATTTTTTTTCTCAAGGTGTTGTGGATTTTGGTATGGATATTAGTTTTGGCTCAGGGTTCTCTGGAAAGTTGTATTTTGCTACCTTTAGTTGAAATATGAAGAACAGGGTAATAATTATTGATAGGATCGTGATGAATCATGTCGAGGTGTCTAGTTGTGGCATGCCATTGAGGAGAGGTTTACACTCTCAGTCTTTAACTTAAAAGGTTAATGCTATCTAGCTTCTCAATGAATTTATAGTATTGAGGCAGATCATTTTTCGAAGTGGGATAAGGGCACTAGTTCGAGAACGATGGGCATGAAGCTGTGGTTGGAGCCACAAATTTCGGAGCACTGGCCGTAGTACAGTCCTGGACGTATAGCCATGAGGGTAGTTTGGTTAAGACGTCCTGGGATAGCATCAGTTTTTAGCCCTAGGGATGGTACGGCTCACGAGTGCAGTACGTCTTCGGATGAGATTAGTATGCGAATTGTTATCTCTATTGGAAGGACCACTCGGTTGTCTACTTCTAACAATCGCAGTTCTCCGGGTTTTAGTTCTTGGGTGGGGATCATGTAAGAATCGAAGTTTAGGTCTTCGTAGTCCGTGTACTCATAACTTCAGTATCATTGGTGACCTATGGTTTTTACAGTCAGTGAAGGATTGTTGATCTCGTCTATTATGTAAAGGATTCGTAGTGAGGGTAGAGCGATTAGAATTAGAATAATAGCAGGTAAGATGGTTCAAACCGTTTCAACTTCTTGGGCATCTATAGTACTAGTATGTGTTAATTTAGTGGTTAGTATAAGTGAAATGATGTAGAGAACAAGAGAGCTAATCAAGAATACGATTATTAGGGTGTGGTCATGGAAGTGTAGTAGCTCCTCTATGATGGGGGAGGTTGCATCCTGAAGGCCTAGTTGGAAAGGGTATGCCATAGAGACATAAAGGACTTTCACCTATAATTTGACTTTGACAAAGTCATGTAATTTTTACTAATATCTCTTTATCGAGAAAGACATAGTGGTTATGATATTGGCTTGAAACCAATCCTAGGGGGTTCGATTCCTTCCTTTCTTATTTTGATAATACGTAGGTTGGTTCTTCGAATGTGTGGTATGGAGGAGGACATCCGTGTAATCATTCAATATTTGTTGAGGTGAGTTCTACAGTTAGTACTTCTCGTTTGGATGCGAATGCTTCTCAAATTATGAAGATTATTAGCATGACCGCAGTTAATGAAATGAATGAACCTATGGAAGATACTGTGTTTCATGTGGTGTAGGCATCTGGGTAGTCGGAGTATCGTCGGGGTATACCTGATAGGCCTAGGAAGTGTTGGGGGAAGAACGTCATGTTTACTCCCACGAATATGATCGTGAAGTGAATTTTTGCTCAAATATCGTTTAGTGTATAACCTGTGAATAAGGGGAATCAGTGGACGAATCCGCCTATGATTGCGAAAACCGCTCCCATTGAGAGAACGTAATGGAAGTGGGCTACTACATAGTATGTGTCGTGGAGAACGATATCTAGCGATGAGTTTGATAGCACAATACCTGTTAAACCGCCTACTGTGAAAAGAAAGATAAAGCCTAAGGCTCACAGTATGGCCGGCGATCATTTAATATTTCCCCCATGAAGGGTGGCTAGTCAGCTAAATACTTTTACCCCTGTTGGAATTGCGATAATTATAGTGGCTGAGGTGAAGTATGCTCGTGTGTCAACGTCCATTCCCACGGTAAACATGTGATGGGCTCATACAATGAATCCCAAGAACCCAATAGACATTATTGCTCAAACCATGCCCATGTAACCGAATGGTTCCTTCTTTCCTGAGTAATATGTTACAACATGCGAGATGATTCCAAATCCTGGTAAAATTAAAATGTATACCTCGGGGTGCCCAAAGAATCAAAACAGGTGTTGGTACAGGATGGGGTCCCCTCCTCCGGCGGGGTCGAAAAAGGTAGTATTTAGATTTCGGTCTGTAAGTAGTATAGTAATGCCGGCTGCTAATACTGGTAGGGATAGGAGTAGAAGTACGGCTGTGATTAGGACGGATCATACGAATAGAGGGGTTTGGTACTGCGATATTGCAGGAGGCTTCATATTGATGATAGTTGTAATAAAGTTGATGGCCCCCAAGATAGACGAGACACCTGCCAGGTGTAGAGAAAAGATTGTCAGGTCTACGGATGCTCCTGCGTGTGCTAGATTTCCCGCTAGAGGGGGGTATACAGTTCATCCTGTTCCTGCACCTGCTTCCACTATGGAAGAGGCTAAAAGTAGAAGGAAAGAAGGGGGTAGAAGTCAGAAGCTTATGTTGTTTATACGTGGGAATGCCATGTCAGGCGCACCAATTATTAAGGGCACTAGTCAGTTTCCGAAGCCCCCAATTATAATTGGTATTACTATGAAAAAAATCATTACAAATGCATGGGCGGTTACAATCACATTATAAATTTGGTCATCTCCCAGTAGAGCGCCAGGTTGACCTAATTCAGCGCGAATTAATAGGCTTAATGCAGTGCCCACTATTCCGGCTCATGCGCCAAATAAAAGGTAAAGAGTGCCGATGTCTTTGTGATTTGTGGAGAATAATCATCGATTTATGAACATAGGTAAAATGGCTGATAAGGGCATTAGACTGTAAATCTAAGAATAGGGGTTTAAGTCCCCTTTTTGCCAAGTCCTGTGGTGAAATTTCACGTTGAATTGCAAATTCAAAGAAGCAGCTTCAACCCTGCCGGGGCTTCTCCCGCCTTTTTTTTCTTCGCGGCGGGAGAAGTAGATTGAAGCCAGTTGTCTAGGGTATTTAGCTGTTAACTAAAATTTCGTGGGATGATAGCCCACCAATCTAGAAAGGGCTTAGCTTAATTAAAGTGACTGATTTGCGTTCAGTAGATGTGAGGTGAGTTCTTGCAGTCCTTAGGGTGGGTTCAGGAGTTAAGTGGATGGCACTTACTTAGGGCTTTGAAGGCCCTTGGTCTTTTTAACCTAAACTTCTAGAATAGCGTTAGTATTATTGGGGTTAGTGGGAGCAGTATGGTTGAGATTATGATTAGCGGGGGGAGTAGGGTTGTGTTTTTTGTGCTTTCGAATTGTCATTTTATTTTTATAATGTTAGTTGAGGGGAATATCGTCAGTGCTGTTGCGTACGTTAGTCGTATGTAAAAGTACAGGTTCAGTAGAGCTGTTATTGCTATGAATGTTGCTATGATGGCTATGTCATTTTTCGTGAGTTCATGGATGATTATCCACTTGGGGATAAAGCCTGAGAGGGGAGGTAGGCCTCCTAGCGATAGTATGGTTATTAAGATTAGTGAAGCGATTAGTGGGAGTTTATTCCATGTGTGGGATAGTGACAGGGTGGTTGTGGATGAGTTAAGTATAAATAACATGAAGGTTCCGAGTGTTATCATGATGTAAATTGTAAGGTTTAGTAATATTAGGGTCGGGTTGTACGTTGTTACCACGATTATTCACCCTATATGGGCGATTGATGAGTATGCTAGGATTTTTCGCAGTTGTGTTTGGTTAAGGCCTCCTCAGCCTCCTACTAGAACGGATATGATGGCTATGGCTATTAGTAGGTTCGGATTTATGGATGGGGCGATTTGGTATAAGATAGATAAGGGGGCGATTTTTTGTCAGGTGAGTAGGATTATTCCTGATGATATTGGGACTCCTTGGGTTACTTCGGGTACTCAGAAATGGAAGGGGGATAATCCTAGTTTTATTGCTAGGGCTACTGTTATTATGTTTGATGCGATTGGACTGGGTATGTTTAGTACTGCTCATTGCCCTGTTAGCAGTAGGTTGATGATAATTCCTAGCATAAGGAGCATGGATGCGGTGGCTTGGGTAAGAAAGTATTTTGTTGAGGCCTCCATGGCTCGTGGGTTAAATTTTTTTATTAGAATGGGGATGATGGCTAGTATGTTCATTTCAAACCCGATTCAGATTGTTAATCAGTGGGAACTGATTAATACTATGATAGTGCCCGAGATAACGGTCGATATGATGACAGCGAGGATAGGGGGTTTAATTAGTACGGGAAGGGGACAAACCAACATTTTCGGGGTATGGGCCCGATAGCTTACTTAGCTGACCTTACTGTAGAATTTGGTGTAAGTTTGGTAGCACGAAGATTTTTGAGTTCTTAGGATTAGGTTCGATTCCTATAGTTCTAGAAATAAGAGGGCTTGAACCTCTATAATTTACTCTATCAAAGTAACTCTTTTGTCAGACATATTTCTTATGTTTGGGGTGGAATGCTTGCTGTTATGGTGGGTAGGGCTATGTGTCATATGCATAGGGCTAGGGTTAGAGGGAGGAAGTTTTTTCATAGTAAGTGTATTAGTTGGTCATAGCGGAATCGTGGGTAAGATGCTCGGATTCATAGGAAGGAGATGGTTAGTAGGAGTGTCTTTATGGTGAAGTTGACGGAGTATAACTCCGGTAGGTAGGGGGTGTGGAATGCGCCGAAGAATAGGATAGTTGTGAGGACATTTATTATAATAATATTGGCGTATTCTGCTAGGAAGAATAGGGCGAATGGTCCGGCTGCATATTCAACGTTGAACCCAGAGACTAGCTCTGATTCTCCTTCTGTCAGGTCGAATGGAGCGCGGTTGGTTTCTGCTAGTGTTGAGATAAACCATATCATGGCTAGGGGTCATGCAGGAAGGATTAGTCATAGGTGCTCTTGTGTGGTGATTAGTGTAGATAGGGTGAAGGAGCCATTTATTAGTAATACTGATAGAAGAATGATGGCTAGTGTTACTTCGTAGGAAATTGTCTGAGCTACAGCTCGGAGGGCTCCAATTAGGGCGTATTTTGAGTTTGAAGCTCAGCCGGATCATAGGATGGAGTAGACGGCTAGGCTTGATATTGCTAGTATAAACAGGGCTCCTAGGTTTATGTTGATGAGGGGGTAGGGCATAGGTAGTGGAATTCATATGGTTAGGGCCAATGTCAGGGCTAGAATGGGAGCTATTACGAATATAGTAATTGATGATGTTAGAGGTCGTAGGGGTTCTTTAGTGAAAAGTTTTACGGCATCTGCAATGGGTTGTAGAAGGCCATAGGGGCCTACGACGTTTGGGCCTTTACGGAGTTGTATGTAACCTAGGACTTTTCGCTCTACTAATGTCAGGAAGGCTACAGCGAGTAGAATAGGTACGATCAGTGAAATGATATTAATTATAAACATAATGTTAGGAAGAGGATTTGAACCTCTGGGGATAAAAGTTTAAGTTTTACGCAATTACTGGGCTCTGCCACCCTAACAAACCCTATTTCTAGGGTTATGGAATTAGATGGACTGGCTAGATTAAGATTATATCATCTATTAGTCCTAAGGCATTCCAGTAGAGTGGGCCTTACTTCTCTTGTCCTTTCGTACTGGGAGAAGTTGTTGTAATAGATAGAAACCGACCTGGATTACTCCGGTCTGAACTCAGATCACGTAGGACTTTAATCGTTGAACAAACGAACCTTTGATAGCTGCTGCACCATCGGGATGTCCTGATCCAACATCGAGGTCGTAAACCCTATTGTTGATATGGACTCTCAAATAGGATTGCGCTGTTATCCCTAGGGTAACTTGTTCCGTTGATCAAGTTATTGGATCAATAAATGATAGGATGCTTTGACTGGTTTGTCTGTGCTTGTATCACTCGGAGGTTGTTTTATTCTCCGAGGTCACCCCAACCTAAATTGCTAACCCATTAGTAAGGTTTTGTTAGACCTGGTTGGTGGTTAAGTGTTCTTACTATGGGTTAGTTAATTAAAGCTCCATAGGGTCTTCTCGTCTTATTAATTCATCCCCGCCTCTTCACGGGGGGGTCAATTTCACTGATTGGAAGTAAGAGACAGTTAAACCCTCGTGTGGCCATTCATACAAGTCCTTATTTAGAGAACAAATGATTATGCTACCTTTGCACGGTCAGGATACCGCGGCCGTTAAACTAATGTCACTGGGCAGGCAGTGCCTCCAATACTGGGTATGCTGGAGGTGATGTTTTTGGTAAACAGGCGGGGTTTGTGTTTGCCGAGTTCCTTTTACTTCTTTTAATCTTTCCTTACCGCACGCCTGTGTTGGACTAACAATTGGTCTGATAGGTGTTTTATTGGTGGTTTATTTTTATCGTGTTGTTAACTATCAGCGGGTATTCGTTGACTGTTATAAGCTTGTGCAAGGAGAAGTGCTTCTTGTTACTCATACTAGCATTATTGCTTCTATTGTTAAATAGATTAGCCCAGTAGTACGTTAGGAGTTGGTTAGGATTTTTGGGATTAAGGGAGTTGTATTGTTGAGCTTGAACGCTTTCTTAATTGGTGGCTGCTTTTAGGCCTACTATGGTTTTGTTAAATTTTACTCTCTAAGTAAGGTTGTTTCCTTGTTCTAAAAAGCTGTACCTTTTTAGACTATATTTTAAATTTACATTATAATTTTTGGGTTTTTAGGTAAATTTAAAGTTGAACTAAGATTCTATTCTGGGCAACCAGCTATCACCAGGCTCGTTAGGCTTTTCACCTCTACCTGCAAGTCTTCTCACTATTTTGCGACATAGATGAGTTTATCCCTGTGGATTGCTCATAGGTAGCTCGTCTGGTTTCGGGGGAGTTAGCTTAAGGTCTCTTCGCTAAATTGTTCTAGCTAGCTCATTATGCAAAAGGTATAAGGGGTAGTCTTTGCTGTTCATTACTTTGAATTTTCTTTCATCATTCCCTTGCGGTACTTTCTCTATAGCTCCAAGTAGAATTTCTATCTCCTATACTGTAATGTGTGGTTAAATGTTTTGATTGAGGGATGTCGTAGTAGTTGGGTTAGTGGGTGGTTGGGCTAGCTTTAGTTCAAAGTGGTCATATTGTATGAAATCTTCTGGGTGTAAGCCAGGTGCTTTGGTTAAGCTACACTTTGGTTTATCCAAGCACACTTTCCAGTACGCTTACCTTGTTACGACTTATCTCCTCTTGCTTTAGTTTAGTTTGTATTATGTAATGGTTGAATGTATCGCTTGAGGAGGGTGACGGGCGGTGTGTGCGTGCTTCATGGCCCTATTCAATTAAGCTCTCTATTCTTAATTTACTACTAAATCCACCTTTAGTTTTCAGTTTTCATGAAAACTTTCGTGAGTGTATTCTTGATAAGAAAATGTAGCCCATTTCTTCCCACTCCATGGGTTACACCTTGACCTAACTTTTTTATGTAATATTATTGTGCTTACTTTTCTTCCTTTTAAGGGTTTGCTGAAGATGGCGGTATATAGACTGGTTTAGCTAGGAGTGGTGAGGTTTATCGGGGTTTATCGATTACAGAACAGGCTCCTCTAGAGGGATGTAAAGCACCGCCAAGTCCTTTGAGTTTTAGGCTGTTGCTAGTAGTTCTCTGGCAGACAATTTTGTTGTGTAAATTGTTTGTGTTTAGGGCTGGGCATAGTGGGGTATCTAATCCCAGTTTGGGTCCCAGCTATCGTGTTGTTGGAGATGATAAAGTCACTTTCGTGGTATATTTTATATTAACAGTAGCTTTTTACGGCCTGGTTAAATTTTAACTTTAGTGTTTTGTAGTCCTTAGCACGTTTTACGCCGTGAGCCTATTAATTTGGGTTAATCGTATGACCGCGGTGGCTGGCACGAAATTTACCAACTCTTAATATTAACATGGCTTAGTCAAACTTTCGTTCATGGCTTAATTTTTATCACTGCTGTATCCCGTGGGGGTGTGGTTGAGCAAGGCGTTATGGGCTACTTATTTAGTGTGCCTGATGCCCGCTCCTTTTAATCGTTTAAATAGATTTAGAGGGCATCTTCACCGGGATGTGGAGGCTTGCATGTGTAATTCTGTTAATAACTAATAGGAAGGCCAGGACCAAACCTTTGTGTTTATGGAGTCTTATGACTCTTCTAGGCATTTTCAGTGCCTTGCTTTAACTCAATAAGCTACATTAAC